CCACATATAGTTCCTCTAACCATATTTTCTAAACGAACCAGGGCCAATCCAAATTGATCTTGTAATAGATCTGCTACGGAACGAATACGTTTATTTTTCAAATGATTTATATCGTCAAGTACGCCCATTCCAAATTTCATTCCAATCAAATGATCCGCAGCTGTCAATATATCTCGTGGTAATAAAAATGTATTGTTCTGAGGTATATCAAGATTAAGCTTTTGGTTCATATTTCGTCGACCAATCCTTCCCAATTCACACCTTTGTTGAAAAAATTTTTTTTGTAATTCTTTACATAAAGATTCAGAAAATACTGGATCTCCACCAACACAAGCAAATTGTCGATAAAATTCTAAAATGGCATTTTCTTTTGACCCGATTTTTTTTTTATCCTTGTCATTTAGGAAAGACACGAAAATTTCAGGATAACAAACATTCTCTAGAATTTCGCTTAAATTCGAACCCATAGCTGATGATAGAACTAGAATAGATATTTTCTGTTTCCTACTTACACGAGCCCATATCCTTGCTTTTCTATCAATCTCTAATTCTAATCTCCCCCCCCAATCTGATATTATAGTGCCTGTATACACCGAAATTCCGTTAGGGTCCAATTCTGAACGATAATAGATACCGGGACTTTGCAATATTTGATTGATTACAATTCGGTATATTCCATTTACTATAAAAGTTCCCAGAGAATTCATTAGAGGAATATTTCCAATAAAAATAGTTTGTTCTTGTATGTTCCGACAACTTTTCCAAATTAATCCCGCGGATACATATAATTCAGCAGAATATGTAAGCGATTCATATACAGCATCTTTTTCGTTTATAAAGGGTTCTAATAATTGATATGTTTCTACAAATAATTGAAATTCAATTTCTTGATCTGTATCCTCAATTTTTGGAAACTTAAAAAGCCCCTCTGTTAAGCCCTGATCAATGAATCTACAAAACCCTTCAAATTGTATCTGATTCAATCCAGGTAGTGTAGACATTCCTTCATTTTCACTCTCAAGCATTTTTAACTTCCCCGTGAATTTTATAGAAAAATATTCCATGATTTGCTGTCATTCTTCATCAAATCACATGAATCAATTTAGTAATAATGGAATTTCTGTTCTTTTTACTGAATTACATGAAATTTTACCTAACTCCGTGTATGAAATACTTATTATGAAAAGAGGAATAAATAAAATCGAATTTTACACTCAACTTCGAAGGAAGGAATTTGCAACAAAACAAACAGATAGAATCGAAATTCTAATCTAAAAATGGAAATGAATTGAAAAATTCGACCTGGATTTTAAGGTTTTTAAGGAATATCCAAAAAAATACATTCCATTTCTATCATTATTATAATATTACATATTCCAATTCAATCGGATACCAGAAAAAAATGAATTCGGGATTTGTTTTGCTCAATGAGATAAGGATCTAATCTAATAATCCGAAACAATATAGAATTCATTTTTTTGAAACTTAACCTTTTTTTATTGTTCAAAAAAGAATTAGAAAAAGAGGAGAAACATTTTTAACTTTTTGGGGAGAATACGATTAGAGTGTGTAATAAGACTTGTATGTATTAATATAGATCTAACTCTAGCTATAGTTAGCTATCTATATCTATATATAGATAGATAGAATAGATAGATCTATGTCTAACTTTATTGCAGTCATATCCGTTCGGAACAACACATAACACGTCGTGTTAATTTTTTTCTATTCAATCTATTTAATAGAAAAAATGGAAAAAAAGGAGGGGCGCCTGAATTTTTTGAGAATTCCATATCCGTATAGTATAGGTATTATATATAGATAAGATACCCGATTAGATAATACCTGTGTAACAATTCAAATTTATGTTCTAGGGTTTACATATACTGACAGTTGCTGTTATAATTGGAATAGAGAAAGTTTTTTTCAATAAAAAAAAAGAAAGAAATATTGGTTATGTATCCATTTTTTTTCTTATCTCACTAAGTATCTTATTAAGAAAAAAAATGGATATTCAAATATTCAAGAATTATTCATAAATTAATAGTTAACGGTTGCAATTTGTCCCGAGATTTTTTCTTTTGTAACAGAAGGTGTAAGCTTGTTTTTTTATTTCATGTTTTTTGATTTCAATAAAAAAAGGGGGGATATTATCATATATTTCATATATAAATATATACTGGCGGCATGGCCGAGTGGTAAGGCGGGGGACTGCAAATCCTTTTTCCCCAGTTCAAATCCGGGTGTCGCCTGATCGACAAGAGATTTGAAATATTGTATTACATTTTTTTATTTTTATAGAAAACTTTTTTTCCAACAGAGGCAATCGAGGGAAAAGGAGTCTTGAGACTTGGTAATCTATCTTAATTCTTTTTTTTTATTTACTTAATGAAATAGGGATAAAACATAAGTTTGATTATTCCTACCTTTAGTAACATTTATTTCCTTAAAACTTCCTTGGAAGTTTCCGTATATTTTTTTTATGCTTAATGTTTTCCGA